TTTTATATAATGATCAATGAATTCGGCTGAATTATATATCTACACGCGTAAAAATCCTAGCAAGAATTTAATCTATTCTATAAAAATTTTATATATAAAATTGCCCTGTAATTGCCCAAGACCCCAATACTAATATTATTCTTTATTAGTATAGAATGGAAGTATAGATGGGGCGTGGCCAAGTGGTAAGGCAACGGGTTTTGGTCCCGGTATTCGGAGGTTCGAATCCTTTCGTCCCAGGTAGATACATTGTATCAGAGTAAAAGTTTATTTTGAAAGTAACGTTATGTTTAAATGCCTAATATTGGATAGAATGTCATTCTTGTTTCTTTTATAATTTTGAATGATTCTTTTATGAATCATATCTTTGTTTTTCACAACATACAGATATTACTAAATAGATTTGTTTGTCATCAAGATATGATGGTAACATAGGTCACACCCTAGTTGAATTCAACTAATTAAAAAATAAAGTATGGCCGGATTTTTCATCATATGATATGTTCATTCCCTTCATATTGAAGGGGTTTATAGCTACTTAATTTGAAGAAAAAACCTTACGTGTCATATATATCTTTTTAAATTTTCAACGATACATTTTACTTTGAATTACACTAATAAAGAGCACTTCTTTCCTATATCCTATATCTTATTCTTTATCCATTCAAATTAAACTTAAAAAAATGGGGTAGCCAAATTATTAGGATCTCTTTATTCTAAACAAGAGGAGGGTTATTACATTCAATTAATGGGATTAAGTCTCTTAAGACAAGACTGGGTTTGGGTAAACTAAAAAATTAGGAGCAAGCGCCTAATCTGGACTTGTTTGTCTTTGTCCCTAGAGAGTATCCTTTCCCCAAAAGGTATCCTTTTTTATTTTTGTTCCGATTCAGTATTCCCAGAGCGTCGTGGGATAGATAGTTCTTAATTAGTAACAGTAACGGGAGGTCTTATTTTAAATATATGTATATCTGTGTATGTCCGAATCTCATTAATAACGAATCAAGTTACATATGTAACGGATCCATAATAAAGACTGTAGTTCAGTCTATCTCATAGGTACGAAAAACCCCTAATTCGTTCATCTCATCTTATTAAAAAAATTCGAATCGAAAGAACAGGTACTTAAATATTCTCTTCGATCGGTCTTTTTTATCTATCTCACACAAAAAAATAAAATGGGTTTTTTTTGTCAATCCATTTATCTGCTTTAAATCGTTGATGATTCAATTCGAAAAGAAACAGATATTTGTATTTGAATTTTTTTAATAAAAAGTAAAGTTAAAGTGTTGCATTCATACAATAACATACAATAATAGGTGGGATCTTGCTAAGATTGCTTCAAAAAAATTTTTGCCATCTTTGTATAGAAGAAAAAAGGGTATAGATTAATATGTTTATGTATCGACGGAACCAATGACTATTCATGATTCCATAATTGAATCAATTCCATATGGGTTCCAAATTAGAGGAATTTTTTGTTATGGTAAAACTTCGTTTGAAACGCTGTGGTAGAAAGCAACGTGCGACTTGAAGGACACGATCCGTCGTGGATTTTTATTCTTACATCCGCCATCTTTTCTATGAATGAAGGTGCTCTTGACCCGACATCTGTTCTGTTTTCACTAGAATCCTTTTTTGTTAGGTTGTAATGAATATAGTACATGACGGAGCTCGGGTAGAAAGTATGGATTCATCTTTCAGGGGGCAAGAATCTAGGGTTAATACCAATCAATAAATTGGAACAACTTTGTAAGTATATCATATATATCAATATAGAAATTGAAAGGATCCGATTCAGTCAAGTTTTTAATTCAAAAGTAAAATTTGTTGAAATTGAGAAAAGTCTTTCGATTCAAAGTGTATCACGCGGGAATCGAGCGTTTATATGATTCTTTGATAGAAAGAAATCACAAAAGGGGTATGTTGCTGCCATTTTGTAAGGATTAAGAAGCACCGAAGTAATGTCTAAACCCACTGATTTAAAACAAAAAAAAGGATCCCAGAACAAGGAAACACCGTTTTTTCAATTGTCTCAATAACTGGATAATAATAAAGATTAAATGAGACAAGCAAGAGGGGGTTAAAGACCATTCAAAAAATGAAAGAAATTGCCTAAAGATTTTTTTCTTTTAAGCTCTTTGAGAATTATCCAACTTGAGTTATGGGTACAAATAATTTTTATTTTTTCAGGAAGGAGGAAGAAAAAAATGAGTTAAATCCCATTCTAATTTATTTTATCAACTCCTTTGCCAGAAATTAGAATTCTATACGTAGACAAAACTCCAAATCATTTTTCTCGAGCCGTACGAGGAGAAAACTTCCTATACGTTTCTAGGGGGGGTCTTGTTCATTTACTTAGATCTATCCCAATGAGCCGTCTATCGAATCGTTGCAATTGATGTTCGATCCCGAAGAGAAGGAAGAGATCTTCGGAACGTAGGTTTTTATGATCCGATAAAGAATCAAAGTTATTTAAACGTTCCTGCTATTCTATATTTCCTTGAAAAGGGCGCTCAGCCCACAGGAACTGTTCGGTATCTTTTAAAAAAGGCAGAGGTTTTTAAGTAACTTGGTCCTAATCAAACAAAATTGAATTAAGGAAATAAAGAAATAGAAAGGGATAGTAATTCTTATATAAATTTTTGTATTTATATTATTTATTTTATATTATTTATATATATATATATATACTTTTTTACTTTTTTGGATTCTACTCATATCTATTTTTCATTGCTTCTATAAAATCTCATGTTCTAGAACGACAAAACTCGAGTTGCTTGATCCTATAAATATAAAATTCTGGGAGTTCCTTCAATTGGTCGGTTTTCGTTGAATACTAATAAGTAATAACCAAGGAATCCTCCCTTTTTTATTCTAGTTACTTATTATTGATTCAATCTGATATTTTTTTCTACTTGGTATTTTTTTATTCCTCTATCTAAACTTTTTTCAGCTATGTAGTGCCAATCCAACACAAGCCCGTTTTTTATTTTTTAATAGTATTGAAAAAAATTCCATTTATATTTATTTTGTTTTTCCGTTGTATTATTTTCTCAACATTTATATTGACAACAGTGTATCGAACAAATATAATTCATCGTGATAAGTCGATAAATTTATTTTTGTCCGAGCGGTTTGATTTTTACCTTATATTATTCAAATGATGGGATTCCTTGAATTCTCTTTGATATAATAAGAATAGGTAGGGGTTTTGATTTAAAAGTCGATAACATAAGAACGAAGAGGTGATCTATAAATTTTGACATTTATCTATCTTTTTTTTTGATTGTATTTTCATAAACTTTTTCTATTTGGGTTGCTAACTCAACGGTAGAGTACTCGGCTTTTAAGTGCGGCTAGGATCTTTTACACATTTGGATGAAGCGAGGGATTCGTCCATACCATCGGTAAAGTTTGGAAGACCACGACTGATCCTGAAAGGGAATGAATGGAAAAAATAGCATGTCGGATCAACGAAGAGTTCTGAGAATATTTCATTCTTTCCGAATCGGTACAAACCATTGTGTTCTTTTTTGAAACGGAACAAAATGAATTCAATTTCAAGTTGGGTCGGATGAATAAATGGATATAGAGCCCTAATGGCTTCAATTTATTTATTTATTGAATATATGGTATGATTATAGGGAAAAAGCAACGAGCTTCTGTTCTTAATTTGAACGATTACCCGATCTAATTAAACGTTAAAAATGTATTAGTGCCTGATACGGGAAGGGATTATCCCATGAACGAATTATTTATATTTTAATGAATCCTAACTATTGACATTTATGGAATAGAAATGTGTGTGTAGAAGAAACAGTATATTGATAAAAAAATTCCAAAATCAAAAGAGCGATTAGGTTGAAAAAATAAAGGATTTCTAAGTCTTTTGTTATCCTATACCGAACATAAACTTATTCGTTTAAATGGAAAAGAGAAGATAGATAATCCATTGATAAGTTTACCTGTATCCCCGAGGTATCTATTCGTTTATTACTCGAATACCTCGTTTTGACTGTATCGCACTATGTTTCATTGATAACCCCCAAAATCCTCTACCTTTAGTTCAACTAGAATTTAAAATGGAAGAATTCCAAAGATATTTAAAGCTAAATAGATCTCAACAACACTACTTCTTATATCCACTTATCTTTCAGGAGTATATTTATGCACTTGCGCATGATCATGGTTTAAATATAAATAGATCCGTTTTGTTGGAAAATGCAGGTTCTAATAAGTTCAGCTTACTAATTGTGAAACGTGCAATTGAGCGAATGTATCAATATGAACAGAATCATTTGATTCTTTTTGCTAATGATTTTACCCAAAATACCTTTTTTGGGCGCAACAAAAATTTTAATTTTCAAATGATATCAGAAGGATTTGCAGTCATTGTAGAAATTCCGTTTTATCTCCGATTATTATCTTCGCTAGAAAGGAAAGGAATAGTTAAATCTCATAATTTACGATCAATTCATTCAATATTCCCTTTTTTAGAGGACAAATTTTCACATTTAATTTATGTGTTAGAGATACTAATACCCTACCCAGTACATCTGGAAATATTAGTTCAAACTCTTCGCTACTGGGTAAAAGACGCTTCTTCTTTACATTTATTAAGATTCTTTCTCCACGAGTATCGTATTTGGAATACTCCAAATAAAGCCAGTTCTTGTTTTTCAAAAAGAAATCAAAGGTTTTTCTTCGTCCTATATAATTCTCATCTATGTGAATACGAATCCATCTTCGTCTTTCTTCGTAACAAATCTTATCATTTATGCTCAACGTCTTCTGGAACCCTTCTTGAACGAATCTTTTTATATGGAAAACTAAAACATCTTGGACTTGTAGAAGCTTTTGCTAAGGCCTTTCAGGACAATCTATGGTTGTTTAAGGACCCTTTCATGCATTATATTAGTTATCAAGGAAAATCCATTCTCGCTTCAAAAGGGACGCCCCTTTTGATGAAAAAATGGACATATTATTTTGTCAATTTA